ATATTTTTGACCTGGAACAGGACCTATCACAAGAATATTTCTTTTATTAGGACGATAACTCAGAAAAGATAGATTTCCTATCTTTTCTTTCACCTCGGGAGAAATACGATCGGTGGGGGCTAATTCGAATCCCTCGGGTAAAATAAGAACAGCCCCCACGTTCAAAGCCCCTTTTTTACCATTAGCAAGGACTTGTTTCACTTGCATATCATAAGGAATTCGAACAACTGCTTCAAATACAGTATCAGGAAGTACAGCTTGCGGAACTTCAATATCCACAGGCTTATTAGCTAAATGGCAATTGGCGCATACAATTCGCCCGGTTGCTTCTCGTGGATTTTCATAACCTTTCTGCGCAAAAATGGGATACGCATTTGAAATAGATGCTCGAGTTATTACATATATCATGATCGATACAGAAATAAATTGAGTCATCTGTTCCTTTACCCAAGAAGAAGTATTTCTATTTTGCATGATCCAATCATTGATCCCGGAATTTCTACAATAAATTAGATAGGTAGCTAGTATAGTTCCCTATCCACGAGTCTGCCATTGTACTGAAAAAATTCGACGAAAACAGGACGAAGGCCTTGAAAAGTATAAAGAATGAGAAAAATAAAAAATGCCCTTTTTTTATGTTTTTTATGTGAAAAAACTTTTTGATTGATATCAGGAAATCAAATAAGTTTATCATTCATTCATTGAATGATAAATGACTACAAGCGAAGGAGATACGCGATTTAAAAAACGGAAGATCCAATATTTCACAATTGTATCTAGAATAACTGGAAAAGTGGAAACAAGACCAGATATAATTTGCTCATTATGAGCCAATCCAAAATCATTGTAGATCGAACCAATCATTAGTTCCCAACCATGGGTTGAGTGAAATCCAATCCATAAATCAGTAACTAAAAGAATAGAAAAAGCTTTTATTGTGTCACTTAAGTTATAGAAGAATTCCTGAATCCAAGAATTCAGAATAACAAGTTCTTCATTACCCAGAATAAAATAACCACTTAGAATAGTAAAACAGATTATATTTGTCGACAAATGCAAAATGATATGGAGATGATATTCATTATGTGTTTTGACCAATTGTATCGTTTCTTTGTGTATTCCTATACGAAGCTTTTTTATATGTGTCTCTGGGTATTCTTTTATCATTTCATCCAACAAGAATAGTTCTTCTAATTCTAGGAATTTTTCTAAAACATTTTTCTCTTGAATATCATTCAAAAAATTTTCGGATTGCCTAGTATTCCACCAATGAATAATCCAAGGTTCCAGACTTTTTTGAAATGAGAGAGAGATCCACCAGGGCAAAAATATTATAGATGCAAGATACGCGAGGGAAGCCAATGCTTTCTTTTTTTTCATTTTTTTTTTCTGTGAATTGTTAATGAACTGCTTCATTTGTCAACTTTATCTGATCTTATATTTCTCTAAAGCACGAGTTCTATAACAAGGTATCGAACCTATGGATCTATTCCCAGTTTTTTGTAAAAATGTAGTCCTTAGATCTAGAAAAAAGAATATAGAAATAGAATTAAGGATCCCGTTTCGAATGAAATCGAATGAAATATATATATTTATAATAGAATAAGTAAATTCTAATATATATATTTATAATAGAATAAGTAAATTCTAAGTAAATGGGATTTCCGAATATCTCAATTGGATAAATCCGAACGAATTTGTTCCTTTTGATAAAAATTCAAAAAACTTCAATTGGTACGCGCAGGAAATAGGCCAATTCGGCAGCTTTTTGTTCAATTTCTCGTGGAGTCAAATTCTCATCAGTACGAGTCAAGGGGATGGTTCCTTGGCCTCTGATTTCCATATAAAGAATACGACGAGGAAAAAGACCCTCTTTAACCTCCATTCTGATTGATTGGATATCTTTCATAAAGAAGCGAAGGAAAATGCGACGATTTATTCCGGGGAATCCCCAACGAAAAATACACATTATTTCTTCTTTTCTATCGAATCGATCATAACCACTACCTACATTCCACGATATTGTGCACCACAAATAGGAACTAATGAATAAACCCGCGACCCCATAGAACGACATCACGATCCCTTGTGGAAAAAAAATAATTTGTTGAGAAGGAAATCCAGGTATCAGATTCCTACCAAGATAACTAGAAATTCCAACCACTAAGAATCCTAGTGAACCTAAAAAAAGAATAAAGGCCCAGAAAAAATTACTTGCTTTTCGAGACCCTGTTATAAGTTCTATCCATATATGTTCTGATCGCCAGTTCATACTATACTAGATCCGATTGCATTCGATTGGAATTCAGAAAAAAAAATTTGACTTTACTTTTCTTGATGCCAAAGTAACTTTCATTAACTAAAACTATTCTGATATGAACCCTTAGGAGTAATTGGTTAGATACATTGACCTTCTATTATAAAAATATTTGCCGATCGTTTTTATAATCCGTATATACATGGATTTATACGGATATCATGTATCCGCATGCATAACAGTTCTTTCATTTGTATTCGGAAAAAAGGCACATATCATACCGCATTACACTAAACAAATATCTGTACCAAAAAAATATCTGGTTGGCCCCATCAGGTCTAGACAATCTTCTTTTTTTGTACATGAAGAAATAAAGAAGCCATTGCAATCGCCGGAAATACTAGCCCTACTAAAGGGACAAAAAAAGAAGGTAAGTAAAGATCTGTCATAGAACGGGTACCTCAATTTAATATTTGTATCTATTATAAATATAAAGATATCATAAGTATATATATTATATAATAATTATTATAAATAATAATTATTATAAATAATTTTAAGATAAATAAAAATAATATTAAGATAAATAATATTAAAAATAATATAATATTAAGATAAATATATTAAGTACTTAATAAGTGCAAGGAATGAGAACTAAATGAAAATGTAGTGTACCTATTCATCTTTCTACACGAATATGTATGACAACCCACTTTAAGTTTAAGAAATTTTCTGAATTCTCCCGTCCTTAATACTCTTTCTATCTTACTAATAAAATAAAGAGTTTTTTTTTATTAAAGATAAAGAATTTATTATAAGTTCGCGACTCTAACTAAACTAATTCAACCCAACAAAAAGGGATTAGATTTCTAATAAAAAATGGAAGTTCTTGGTAGGCAAGGCATAGAAATCACTTCTATTTTTTCTAGATTTTAATATTTTCGTTTTATTTCTATATTTCTATATTATATATATCTATTTTTCAAAGGAAAAAAACCGTGTAGCTGAAATAACTCACTCAGAACGCCTTTTAAAAGATTACGCGGTATGATTGGGTCGAATAAGCCCTTATGGAATAAATACTCAGCTGCTTGTGAACCGTCGGGTACTGTTTTATTCAATGTTTGTTCAATTACTCTTTTACCTGCGAAAGCAATGTACGCGTTAGGTTCAGCAATAATGACATCTCCCAACATACCAAAACTGGCCGTTACTCCACCAGTTGTAGGGGATGTAAGGATTGATACATAGAATAACTTTTTATTTAATTGATAATTATATGAAGCAGAAGATATTTTAGCCATTTGCATCAAGCTCAAACTTCCTTCTTGCATACGTGCTCCTCCGGAAGCACACACAATAATAACAGGTAGAGATCGATTAGTAGCATACTCGATCAAACGAGTGATTTTCTCGCCTACTACAGATCCCATACTACCCCCCAAAAACTGAAAATCCATAACCCCAATTGCTATGGGAATACCGTTTAATTGACCTATGCCTGTTTGAACAGCTTCAGTTAAACCTGTTCTTTGTTGATAAGAATCAATACGATCTTTATAAGGTTCCTCCTCTGAATGAAATTCAATGGGGTCCGTGGAGACCATATCTTCGTCCATAGGATCCCAAGTGCCTGGGTCAATCAAAAGTTCGATTCTATCTGAACTGCTCATTTTCAAATGATATCCACACTGCTCACAAATATTCATTTTTGATCTAAAAAATTTTTTATAATTTAATCCATAACAATTTTCGCACTGAACCCATAAATTTTTGTATTTTTTATTTATATCAAAATCATTAGATCTTCCTCTTATATTGAAATCGCGGCTGTTACCATCAGTTCGTATACTAGAATTTCCATTTTCACTATTGCTTACGCCTTCACTACAAATGAAACTAGAAATGTAACAGTTACTGTAATTTTCGGTATCACCTAAAATGTAACTATGAATACTGATTTCAAAACGAAGATAACTATCAATACAACTATTAATGTGATTACTCCAACCAGATTTAGTATCATACATGTAATGATAATAGTCGTGATTGTTACTCTTAGACCTACTATTCAAATAACTGGAAAAAAAAATTTCGAATTCGCTCACAAAAAAACTATTATTGTCAATCTCAAAAATATGATTTTCAATGTCAAAATATACAGAATAACTATCACCATTTCTGCCCCTAACCAAAAAAGTGTTATCAGAGATCAAACTCCAAATATTCCTTATATCAATATCATTGAAACTATACCTATTACTATCACTCCACCTAGAAATGTTTTTTTCCGTATCTTTTTCTTCACTTCCACCGAGATGCCAAGCACCAGGAATAATACCCATTTGAAGAAACGGATATATCATTGATTTAGTTAGCTCACACTTATGTTTTAACTTCCCCTTAAACAACATCGAATTTAACCACCATTTTTTCATAGAGTTTTCCTGCTCCTCATTCTATTTAATGAAAATAGAATAGATGAATAGTCATTCGATGAATAATCATTTTACTATTTTATTTCCTATTAGAATTAAGCATATAATCTAATCATTAGAATTGTTAACTAACAACGAGTGAGTATTGAAATAAATAATTCTCTTTTGGGGAAATCCGAGGTATCACTTAATATAAATATATATTATGATAGAATGATTAATTTAAAATATAAAGAGACAAGTTTCTCTCATGTCATGTACAAAAAAAATTATCATCGAAAAGATAAATAGCTGTTTCTTCCTAT